TTGTTTACGAATAAAAACGAATAAAAATTCCCATTCAAATACATAAAAATTGTATAGGAACCGAAATACTCTTTTATTTTCTTTTGAAAAAACGTAAATCGATTTCTTCTGAGTAATGAGAAGACTATTCAAATTATGATATTCGTGAAGAAAGAACCGCAATAAATGTAAAAAAGGAACATCTTGAATCCAGCATTGAAGAATTTGAACCAAGATTTCCATATGTATGGGATGAGGTATTAGTATATCTGAGACATAATTTAAATGTGATAGTTTGTCCTCTAAAAAGGGAAAAATTGAATGAATTGATCGTAAATTATGATATTTTGGTATTTCTTTTTCTTCGAAATAAGATACTAATCGCAACGAGAATGGAATTTCTACAATAATTGCAAAACTTTCTGATATCATTTGAGAATGAAAATGAGAAAAAAAAAAATTATTGTGGTTGTATTCAACGAATCGATTTTGATTAGAATCATTAACCAAAGAAATCAAATAATTCTGTTGATAGATTCGAGTAATTAAACGTTTTACAAGTACTAAACTAGATTTATTGTCATAACCAAAAACTTCCACAGGTTCGTAAAAAATCGAACCATTTACCCCATGATTATGAGCAAGTGCATAAATATATTCCTGAAAGAGTAGCGGATATAGGAAGTGTTGTTGCCGAGATCTATCCTTTTCTAAATATCCTTGTAATTCTTCCATTGACTTACATTTTTTCTACTTGAAACAAAAAAAAACAGTAGGCATTTCTTGGGTTATCAAATTATACATAGTGCAATATGGTCAGAACAAGGTATGTATTATGTACAAAAAAATATATATACCCCGGAAACAGAAAGTCCAATCAACAGATCTTTTTCCTCTCCCCTTCTATCTAGTGGGTTTATCATTACTAGAGGTTCAAAAATCTTTTATTTTTGCAACCCGATCGCTCTTTTGACTTTGGAACAAATTCTTTTTGTCAGTATACTGTTTCTTCTACACATTCGTTTCCAATTTATAATAGAGAATAGTTAGGATTTAAAAAAAAAGAATCAAAGGACCGCTCACAGTAGAACCTTTTCCCGCATCAGGCACTCATTTTTTTTTTAACGTCTAATTAGATCGGGTAATTATTCAAATTAAGAATAGAAGCTCGTTGCTTTTTTTTACCAGAATTGGAGCCGTAGGGCTCTATCCATTTATTCACTAAACCCAAATGTAAATGTGAATTTTTTAAATGGGAATTTTTTTTGTCTTCCTCCTAAAATAAAAACAAAATTTTGGAATGATCTGGTAAGGATCGACTCAAAATTCTACTAAAAAAAAATGGGAATCTAATAAGAAATTAAGAAATTACATTTTCTTCTTATTATTACGACATGCTGTTTTTTCCATCCATTACCTTTCAGGATCAGTCGCGGTTTTATAGACTCTACCAATAGTCTGGACGAATTCGTTGCTTCATCCAAATGTGTAGAAGATCATAGTCGCACTTAAAAGCCGAGTACTCTACCGTTGAGTTAGCAACCCAGAGAAATATGATTTGTAGATACGATCGAAATAAAAAAAAAATCAATTGAATTGCACTGTACAACTACGTCAAAACATTGAACTAACAAGAAATAGAAAGGAAGGATTTTATGATCAATTCTAAACACCAAAATAGCAAAATGAATGGATCGGATTCCAAATAGAAATATCCAAATTTACAGACCACCCTTTTTCTCAAAATTTTGTATTTTCGTTAAGAAAATACATCTTGTATATGTATAACAGTAAATCCGGCAAACCCATCATTTGACTGAAGTAAAGGAAAAACCAATTAGGGGTCGGAATAAACAGATCCGCTTATCTACGATCGAATTATATTTGTTCGATACAACATTGTCAATATGAATGGAAAACAAATTCCATGATTCTTCCCCCCGATAAATGAATCAATACTTTTTGTTCGAGCTCCATTATGTACTATTCCTATTTGCCAACCCAACACAAATTGGGTTCCTAGCAAGAACAGAACAAACTATGTCGATTCAAGAGCATCTTCATTCCTATAGAAAATGGTGGATGTAAGAATCCACAATGAATCATGTCCTTCAAGTCGCACGTTGCTTTCTACCACATCGTTTCAAACGAAGTTTTACCATAACATTCCTCTGATTAAATTTCGAACCGGTATGGAATTGATTCAATATGGAATCATGAATAGTCATTGGCTCAAATGAAACAGATTTCTAAAAAAGACGAATAAACGCGTTTACTTAAGTCGTATTTACATCTTCAACAGATTGTTCGGGATGATGAATCATAAAAAGGATCATTCCTTTTTTTTCGTGAGTATGGAATAGAAGAGGTTTCGTGTAAGATAAAAGTCGTTATTCTTTCTTTCATCTGAAAGAGAAAATAAGAATCAAGAATAAGAAGAATCTAATCTTTTCATATCCATCATATACAACGAACAATTGTTACTGGGAGTAATCATGGATATTTAAAGGATCACAGATCCTTTTGACTTAACCAAGGAAGGGGGCCGCTGTTACTGAAATAGAACAATACAATAATAATACATAATATCTATTATACAGCATACAGACCGATTTTGTTTTACTTCAGATTCAAGAATCTTTCCTCCAATTCCATAAAAATGGAATATTTAAATTTTCATCCATCCAATCATTACATTATATTGATTTCCAATTATTCAATTGAATAAGCTAAAATACAAAAAAAGAAAATGGGATCCAGATCCATTTGTTTTTCCTATTTTTTCCTTAGAAGTTTTAAGACGAACGATGAAATGCATTAATACAAAAAACTACGTAATCTTTAGTCTCCACATAAAGTGTGGAATTGGGATACACCATTTTTTTTCTTTAGGCTTTCCTTGGGGAATGGAATAGAAAAAAGACCTTTTTTTTTTCTATTTCAATTCAGAATGCACCATGTGCGAATTCCCATTTCACGGGTATGGAACACAAGGTTTCCCTAAGTAACTAACTTCAATATGAATATGAGTATGAGCATACTCTGAATGGGAATGATCCACCCCCAATTCTTTTTTGAATTAAGAATTCAAAGAAATATCTTTATTTCTACCCGTACATTGAATTCAGAACAAAGAAGGGGTTGGGTCACACATTATATATATTCAATATCCAAGCAAGATTAAACAGAAAATTGTTAAAGAGAAGAATCTTTCGTTTCTGATGGAGACGATCTGGGACGGAAGGATTCGAACCTCCGAATAGCGGGACCAAAACCCGTTGCCTTACCGCTTGGCCACGCCCCATTTAGATTTCTATTCGACACTAATAAAGACTAATATTGGTATTGGTCATTCGTCAATCCCAGCCCAAATACATATGAAATACATTGTTGCTAGGATTCAACACATGTAAATATAGAATCACAAAAAATTATTGATCATTACATAAAATTCAATTAAGATATTGTACGAAACTAGAATTCCTTGTATTCTCATTTGAGAATGAAAGGAAAGATTTTTGATTGGGGAGAGTTCGAAGAAAAAGAAGGATTTTTTGACCCGCCTTTTCATTTTTCCTTCATAAAAAGAACTCAACCAAAATCAAATTTTCTAATCTACAAGAATGAAATGTTTGTTATGCTTAATATCTTTAGTTTAATCTGTATCTGTCTTAATTCCACCCTTTATTCGAGTAGTTTTTTCTTCGCTAAATTGCCCGAGGCTTATGCCTTTTTCAATCCAATCGTAGATGTTATGCCTGTCATACCTGTACTATTTTTTCTATTAGCTTTTGTTTGGCAAGCTGCTGTAAGTTTTCGATAACATTTTTAATACTCTGCAAAACCTTTTTTTTTCTTATTACCTTATTACAAAGTAGAAAGAAATTTGTTGAAAATTACTTTTTTTTTCAAGATTCAAGAAAAGACTTCATATTTGGGGTGTTATGCCAAAATAACGTATGTGATAAAAAATAGGCAATCTATTTCTTTTTTCCAAAAAAATAATCTTGGAGATTGTGTAATGCTTACTCTCAAACTCTTCGTTTACACAGTAGTGATATTTTTTGTTTCTCTCTTCATCTTCGGATTCTTATCTAACGATCCGGGCCGTAATCCTGGACGTGAGGAATAAAAAATGTTAAGTTTTCTTTATTTTTTTTTATATATTCCATACATTTAACATTTCCCTATGATGAAAAAATAAAAGGATCCCATTTTTTCAAATTTGAAAGTCTGAAGTGATCAGAGGGAACGGAGAGAGAGGGATTCGAACCCTCGGTACAAATAACTCGTACAACGGATTAGCAATCTGCCGCTTTAGTCCACTCAGCCATCTCTCCCAATTCAAAATGGAATTTTTTTTTATGTGATGTGAAGTAAAAAAGATTGAAACAAAAAAACCTCGTTTTCCTTTTTTAATTATTTATTTTATATTTATTAGTAATAATTTATTATAAGATAGGATAAAGTAACGATAATAATATAAAAATAATAGAAATAATATATTCAAAAAAAAAATTTAAAATTATATATGAAAATGGATAAGATATCTACGAATTTGATCAGTGATTCAATTTAGATAATGATTCGAAACAGAGATCTTATCGCCCATAGAATAGATATAGACAGAATCCCTTACTTCATTTCTTTGATTTTGTAAGAAAGGTTCATTCCCCCGGCCTGGTTAAGTACTGGCCGGGCCATTACATTATTTCTTTTTTTGTTCTGATAAATCATTTCATAGATCAAACAATTTCATTATGTATGATTTGATATCAAATCCAAAATTCTTGGTTGTTATTGAAGCAACAAAGAAAATGTCTATCCCCAGTCCTATGATAGAAGTGCCCTTTCTTAGTAGTTAGTATTATTAATACTATACTATATACTAATAATAATAATACTATAGAACTATAGAATATGAAAGAATATGAATATTTTTCACATTCTTATTAAGTATATCTTATTAAGTATATAAATATAAGTATTTTTTTCTCAATTTACTTAATTACTAACCGGAA